GATTGTTTACGAAGAAACAACAAGAAAAATTCATATTCTGATACATAAGAGTTATATAGGAATTGAAATAGTCTTTTATTTTCTTTTTTCAAAATAAAAATGGATTTCATTGAAGTAATAAAACTATTCCAATTCGAATAGTAGTTGAGAAAGAATCGCAATAAATGCAAAGATGGAACATCTTGGATCCGGTATTGAAGGAGTTGAAGCAAGATATCCAAATGGATAGGATAAGGTATTTCTATATGTGATAGATAATGTAAATGCAAAAATTTGTCTTCTAAAAAGGGAAATATTGAATGAATAGATCGTAAATTCTGAAGCTTTGGTATTTCTTTTTCTTCCGGGCAAGACAGTTCTCGTAGCGAGAGTGGGATTTCTACAACGATCGCAAACCCCTCAGATAGAATCTGAGAATAAAACTCAGAATAAAAAAAATTGTTGTAATCCAATAATCGATCTTGGTTAGGATGATTAACCAAATTAATCCAAAAATTCTGCTGATACATTCGAATCATTAACCGTTTCACAAGTAGTGAACTAAATTTCTTGTTATTAGAACCAAAAATTTCGACAAGTTCGGAACCATTTAATCCATAATCATGGGCAAACACATAAATGTACTCCTGAAAGAGTAGTGGGTAGACGAAATTTTGTCTAGGAAATTTAAGTTTTTCTGAATACCTTTCGAATTTTTCCATTTGTATTTCTACTTGAATCAGAGAGAAGAAATATTTCTTGGTTTATCAAATGGTGATACATAGTGCAATATGGTCAGAACAGGGTGTTGGATTTTTTAATCCAAACCCTGGGAAAGAAAAGGAGTCTAATCCACGGATCTTTTTCCGCTCCTTTTCTATCCAATTAGTTTATGTTTGTTCTAATTACAAAAGGGAACAAATCTTTTATTTTTGCAGGCCAATCGCTCTTTTGACTTTGGAATACAGTGTCTTTATCAATATACTGCTTCTTTTACACATTCAATCCATAACATCCTTTTCAATCCAAACTCAAGAATAATTAGGATTTCTAAAAAAAAAAAAAAAAAAGAAAAAATCAAGGGTCTACTCATAGCAAAACCAGCTTTTCCCTACATCAGGCACTAATCCATTTTTAACGTCTAATTAGATCCGGGAGTCCTTCCAATTAAGAAGTTAAGCTCGTTGCTTTTTATTTTACCAGAATTGGAGCCAGGCTCTATCCATTTATTCATTAGACCCCAAAAAGCAGAATTTTGTTATTCCATTCCAAAAATCCAAAATAAGAAATTTATTTTATTACGACATGCTATTTTTTCCATTCATTACCCTTGAGGATCAGTCGCGGTCTTATAGACTCTACCAAGAGTCTGGACGAATTTTTTGCTTCATCCAAATGTGTAAAAGATCATAGTCGCACTTAAAAGCCGAGTACTCTACCATTGAGTTAGCAACCCAGATAAAATGGGATCTTAGATACGATCGAAATCCAAAAATCAATGGAATTACACCGCACGCTCCTGTCAAAATATTAAACTAGCAAGACATTAAAAGAAAGATTTTATCACCATTAAAAACACTCAAATACCAAATACCAAATACCAAACAGGTCTGGTTTAATTTCACTAAGGTTAAAAGCGGTACCAATCACGATCGTAAAATTGTCATTTTTTTAGCATTTTCTTTATTTAAATAAATCTTGTATGAGAGTACAAACAAGCGGGACAACCCTATCATTTGAGCAAAGTGTAGGCAAAAAAACCTAATAGGGAGTGAGGATAAAGAGACTTATCCATCTACAAATTCTAGATGTTCAATAGACCTTTGTCAATGGAAATACAATGGTAAGAAAAAAATTAGATAGAAAAAGTCAATAAAATAAAGGCTTATGTTGGATTGGCACGACATAAATCCAGTCAAAAATAGGATTAAGAAAGAGGCAAATTATTTCTAAAATAGTTAGACAACAAGGGATACTAGTGAGCCTTTCCTAGTTTTTTATTCATTTAGTTCTTCACTTCAATTAACTCAAAGTTCTTTCTTTTTCTTTAAAGAATTCTGCCTTCCTTAAAATATCATAAACTGTTCTTGTAGGTTGAGCACCCTTTTCAAGGAAATAGAGAATAGCTGAAACATTTAAACAAGTTTGATTCTTTATCGGATCATAAAAACCTACTTTTCGAAGATCTCTTCCTTCTCTTCGAGATCGAACATCAATTGCAACGATTCGGTAGACAGCTTATTGGGATAGATGTAGATAAACAAAGCCCCCCCTAGAAACGTATAGGAGGTTTTCTCCTCATACGGCTCGAGAAAATGATTCGAATTTCTAGCTGCTTGTATTATTATTATAGATAGAAATTCGACTATGACTTGCATTAATTTCCGTACAGAAAAAACAAATTGCATTTATACTCATGACTCAAGTTGACTAATTTTGACTGACAGACTTGAAAGAAAAAAATCCTTCGAAATTTTTTGAGTCGTCTCTAAACTCTTTTCTTTGCCTCATCTCGAACGAATTCACTTTTATTCCTTATTCTGGTCCAATTCTATTGTTGAGACAATTGAAAATCGTGTTTACTTGTTTCGGAATCCTTTATCTTTGATTTGTGAAATCCTTGGGTTTAAACATTACTTCGGGAATTGTTATTCTTTTTTCTTTCAAAAGAGTAGCAACATACCTTTTTTCTTATTTCCTTCAATAAAGCATTTCCCTCTTCTATAGAAATCGAATATGAGCGATTGATTTTGGTAGACTTTTAGTCGAAAGAATTTTCCCATATCTTCCAAAATTGGACTTTCTTCTTATTTTAACCTTTCGATTTCTATACTAAGGGTAGAATGACAAAGTTGGCCTAATTTATTAGTTTTCACTAACCCTAGATTCTTTCCCTTGATAAAAAATCAATTCTGCCCTCTCGAGCTCCATCGTGTACTATTTACTTAAGCTTACTTACAAACAACCCAGTGCAAATTTGGTTTGGGACGAATAGAACAGACTATGTCGAGCCAAGAGCATTTTCATTACTATGGAAAATGGTGGATAGCAAAATCCACAATCGATCGTGTCCTTCAAGTCGCACGTTGCTTTCTACCACATCGTTTTAAACGAAGTTTTACCATAACATTCCTCTAATTTCATTGCAAAGTGTTACAGGGAATTGATCCAATATGGATGGAATCATGAATAGTCATTAGTTTTGTTTTTTGTATACTAATTCAAACTTGCTTTGCGATCTATGGAGAAATATGAATAAAAGAAATAAGTATTTATCGGGGAAAACTCCGCAAAGATCCAATTTATTTAAACCCATATTCTATCATATGAATGAAATATAGTTCGAAAAAAGGGAATAAACAAGTTTGCTTAAGATTTATTTATTATGGTATTTTCATCGTCAACAGACGACTCGAGATAATCAATCTTGAAATGATAAGAGAAGAATCGACTCTTCCCCAACAAATAAACTATCAACCTCCAAAAAAGTTTAATTAATTTCATTATTATATTACATTAGCAATCTATTTTTCTGTAACATTTTTCCGTACCAAAAAGAATTCACTATTAACTAAATAAACTATTCCAATGAATAGAAAGTTTTTGGTAGTTATAGAATTCTCGTATTTCTTCGACTCGAATACCAAAAAAAAGAAAAAATCTGGGACGGAAGGATTCGAACCTCCGAGTAACGGGACCAAAACCCGCTGCCTTACCACTTGGCCACGCCCCATTTCGGGTTTTATGCGACACTAATAAACAGTATTTTACTTATTTGTTACTCGTCAATCCCATTTCAATTCCATAAAAATGAGGGGTATTCTCTTGCTAGGATTCTAGACATGCGGATAATATAGAATCCAAAAAAATGCATTGATCATTACATGGAATTCTATTAAGATATTATATGAAAGTCGAATTTCTTCCACTCTCATTTGAGAGTGCGAATACAAGGAGGTATTTTGTGTTTGGGAAAGTTCGAAGAAAAAAGGATTTTGAATCCTCCTTTTCCTTTTTCCCTTAGAAAAATAACTCAATCAAAATCCAATTATCTACTCTACAAGAACGAAACACTTGTTATGCCTAATATACTTAGTTTAACCTGTATCTGTTTTAATTCTGTTATTTATCCGACTGGTTTTTTCTTCGCCAAATTGCCCGAAGCTTATGCCATTTTCAACCCAATCGTGGATTTTATGCCTGTCATACCTATACTCTTTTTTCTATTAGCCTTTGTTTGGCAAGCTGCTGTAAGTTTTCGATGAAATCTTTACTACTCTGTCTGCCAAATTGAATATTGAATCATGTATTCATTTTAAATGAATTAGAAAAATGGATAAGAGCCGAGAAGTCTTATATTATGAACCTTCGATTCTAAAATTAAAATTCTTCTACATTGAATGTATAGCTGCAGCAATAAATTTGGATCAGCCTTTCTACTCCCTGCATCTACGTTGAGCAGGTACCTTTAGGTACCCGCACAATCCCTAACCCAACTTATTGATAAGAGTGCTTATTATAAATCAATTCTTGCAATTTTTTTTTCCAAAATTGATTTTTGCATTTTTAGGTGTCAAAATAAACAAAACCCATCCTAGTGGATTTGTGTGGTAAGGAAAAACGGGTAATCTATTCCTTAAAAAAAAATCTTGGAGATTATGTAATGCTTACTCTCAAACTTTTTGTTTATACAGTAGTGATATTCTTTGTTTCCCTCTTTATCTTTGGATTCTTATCTAATGACCCAGGACGTAATCCTGGGCGTGACGAGTAAAAATCCAAAAAATTTTCTTACAAATTGGATTTGTTTCGTACATTTATCTACGAGAAAATCCGGGGGTCAGAATTCCTTCCAATTCGAAAGTCCCAAATGATCCGAGGGGGCGGAAAGAGAGGGATTCGAACCCTCGGTACAAAAAAATTGTACAACGGATTAGCAATCCGCCGCTTTAGTCCACTCAGCCATCTCTCCCTGTTCCAAATCGAAAGATTTCCGTGATATGACAGAGGCAAGAAATAACGATTGCAAAAAATGCTTCCTTTTTCTTTCAAAAGTTCAAAAAAATTATATTGCCAATTCCGTTTTAGTTATATTCTTTTTTCTTAATGTTAATAAAAAAAAGAAGAAAATTCTTCTTTTTTCTTTCTAAAATTGGATATTGGCTGAAAGACAATCAGATAGATTTTCTCTTCAGCGAGCATTTCCATATAGGACTTGTTATAATAAAACAAGCGGGTTATATAAAAAACTCTTTTTTTTTATTATTTATCAACAAAGCAAAAAGGGGGTCTTAGCAAACCAACCCATCCCATAAAATAGAAAAGAAAGATAAAGTAAGTGGACCTGACTCCTTGAATGATGCCTCTATCCGCTATTCTGATATATAAATTTGATGTAGATGAAATTGTATAAGCGGATTTTTTGTATTTCCTTAGACTTAGACCGCGCAAGGCAAGAATTTACGATTTCATATTCTTGTTACTAGATGTTCTATAGGAATAAGAAGAAATCGCAACTCCTTTCCGCTACACATAAAAATTGATTTCGAAAGTCAATTTTTCTTTTCAATTCTTTTTTTTCAGAATCCTATTTTTGTTCTTACACCCATGCAATAGAGAGCGAGTGGGAAAAGAGAGGTTCCTTTTTTTCATTTTTGCCTTAAAAGATAGGCTTTCCTGGAAATAGGAATCCTGGAATAATCCTGAATTCCAATGTTTATTTCTATAGTATAAGAAAAACTAATTGAATCTAATTCATGGATTTACCCCGACCTCGGTTGGGACCCCATAGATAAAAATGCAAAATTTCTATCTTCGAGACCATTGAAAAAGGGCATTGAACGAGAAAAAAATCGTCCACAGATAATCAAACTATCGTATGCCTTGGAAGTGATATAAGGTGCTCGGAAATGGTTGAAGTAATTGAATAGGAGGATCACTATGACTATAGCCCTTGGTAGAGTTATTAAAGAAGAAAATGATTTATTTGATATTATGGACGACTGGTTACGAAGGGACCGTTTCGTTTTTGTAGGATGGTCCGGCCTATTGCTTTTTCCTTGCGCTTATTTCGCTTTAGGAGGTTGGTTTACAGGGACAACTTTTGTAACTTCTTGGTATACCCATGGATTGGCGAGTTCCTATTTGGAAGGTTGCAATTTCTTAACCGCAGCAGTTTCTACCCCTGCAAATAGTTTAGCACACTCTTTGTTGCTACTATGGGGCCCAGAAGCGCAAGGGGATTTTACTCGTTGGTGTCAATTAGGTGGTCTGTGGACTTTTGTTGCTCTTCATGGGGCTTTTGCACTAATAGGTTTCATGTTACGTCAATTTGAACTTGCTCGGTCTGTTCAATTGCGACCTTATAATGCAATTTCATTCTCTGGCCCAATCGCTGTTTTTGTTTCCGTATTTCTGATTTATCCACTGGGGCAATCCGGTTGGTTCTTTGCGCCGAGTTTTGGCGTAGCAGCGATATTTCGATTCATCCTCTTCTTCCAAGGATTTCATAATTGGACGTTGAACCCATTTCATATGATGGGAGTTGCCGGAGTATTAGGCGCGGCTTTGCTATGCGCTATTCATGGGGCAACCGTGGAAAACACTCTATTTGAGGACGGTGATGGTGCAAATACCTTCCGCGCTTTTAACCCAACTCAAGCTGAAGAAACTTATTCAATGGTCACTGCTAATCGCTTTTGGTCCCAAATCTTTGGTGTTGCTTTTTCCAATAAACGTTGGTTACATTTCTTTATGCTATTTGTACCGGTCACCGGTTTATGGATGAGTGCTATTGGCGTAGTCGGCCTGGCTCTGAACCTACGTGCCTATGACTTTGTTTCCCAGGAAATCCGTGCAGCGGAAGATCCTGAATTTGAGACTTTCTACACCAAAAATATTCTTTTAAACGAGGGTATTCGTGCGTGGATGGCAGCTCAGGATCAGCCTCATGAAAATCTTATATTCCCTGAGGAGGTTCTACCACGTGGAAACGCTCTTTAATGGAACTTTCGTTTTAGCTGGTCGTGACCAAGAAACCACCGGTTTTGCTTGGTGGGCTGGGAATGCCAGACTTATCAATTTGTCGGGTAAACTGCTTGGAGCTCACGTAGCCCATGCAGGATTAATCGTATTCTGGGCCGGAGCAATGAACCTATTTGAAGTGGCTCATTTCGTACCAGAAAAACCCATGTATGAACAAGGGTTGATTTTACTTCCGCACTTAGCTACTCTAGGTTGGGGAGTAGGGCCAGGGGGAGAAGTTCTAGATACTTTTCCGTACTTTGTATCTGGAGTACTTCATCTAATTTCCTCCGCAGTCTTAGGCTTTGGTGGCATTTATCACGCGCTTCTGGGACCTGAGACTCTTGAAGAATCTTTTCCATTCTTTGGTTATGTATGGAAAGATAGAAATAAAATGACTACAATTTTGGGTATTCATTTAATTTTGTTAGGTATAGGTGCTTTTCTTCTAGTACTCAAAGCTCTTTATTTTGGCGGTATATATGACACCTGGGCTCC